CTCAAATTGTTTCTTCTTAAGAACTAAAAATATTTGTGCTAAAATAATGGATGACAAGAAGAACAACAGACCTTGGACACGTAACGGATCTTGAAGTACTATTTCCGCATCCCCCTGACCAAATCCACCTACATTAGGATTACTTGTTAATGGCTGATCCAGTTTGATAGCTTCACCTTCTGAAACAAGAAGTTCTGGTCCTGGAGGTATAATATCAATCACTTCACGTCCATCCAGTGCATCCACTATAGTTATTTCGTATCCCCCTTTTTCTTTCCGTATGATTTTTTTTACCATACCTGCTGCTGTAGCATTATACACATTATTATTACTCTTGCTCCCGTCGAGATAAATTTGACCCCTTCCCCTGTTCCCGCCTACGTATATGGGATATTTTAAGAAATGAACATCTCTCGTAGTAGTGGGATCCGGAGAAAGTATAGGAAAGGTGATTTCATTATATTTCTGACCAGGAACGGGGCCTACCACAATAATATTTTTTTTTGTAGGGCGGTAGTTTTGAAAAGACAGATTACCTATTTTTTCTTTAATCTCAGGCGAAATACGATCTGGGGGTGCCAATTCAAAGCCTTCCGGTAAAATAAGAACAGCCCCCACATTCAAAGCCCCCTTTTTACCATTAGCAAGAACTTGTTTCACTTGCATATCATAAGGAATTCGAACAACTGCTTCGAATACAGTATCTGGAAGTACCGCTTGTGGAACCTCAATATCTACGGGCTTATTAGCTAAATGGCAATTGGCACAGACAATACGACCGGTTGCTTCTCGCGGATTTTCATAACCCTGCTGTGCAAAAATGGGATATGCATTTGAAATGGGTGCTCGAATTATTATATATATCATGATCGATATGGAAATGGATCGAGTAATCTCTTCCTTTATCCAAGAAAAAGCATTTCTAGTTTGCATGGTTTAATCATTGATCCTGAAAATTTCTACAATAAGATTAGGTAGGTCACTCACATAGTTTCCTATCCAAGATGAGGAACCCCTTTTTAATTTAAGGGGGTTAAAAAGAAAAAAAAAAAAAGAAAAGTTATCTAAAAAAAACTTTTCATTAAAATTTGATAAGTGGATCGTTTTTCCAGTCAGTCATTCATTGAATGATAAATTACTACAAGTGATGGAGATACGCGATTTAAATAACGGAAAATTAAATATTTTAAAATTGTATCTAAAATAACTGGAAAAGTGGAAACAAGACCAGATATTATTTGATCATTTTGAGCAAGTCCAAAATCTTTATAGACAAAACCAATCATTAGTTCCCAACCATGAGTTGAGTGGAATCCTATACATAAATCAGTTAATAGAAGAATATAAAAAGCTTTTATTGTGTCACTTAAATTATATATAAATTCTCGAACCCAAGAGTTAATAAGAACAAGTTCTTGATTACCAAGAATGGAATAACCACTTAGAATAAAGAAAGATATTATATTTGTCGAGAAGTTAAAAATCGTATTGATACGATCTTCGTTGTGCGTTTTGATTAATTGGATTGTTTCTTTATAGATTCCGGTACGAAGGTTTTGTAAATGTGTTTCCGGACATTCCTTTAACATTTCATCTAAAAAAAACAGTTCCTCAAATTCTATGAATTTTTTTAGAATACTATTTTCTTGAATCTCATTCAAGAAAATTTCGGATTGCCTAGTATTCCACGAATTAATAAACCAAGATTCAATACTTTTCTTAAATGTGAACGATATACACCAGGGCAAAAAGACTATGGATGTAAGATATAGAAGAGGAATGAATGTTTTCTTTTTTGTCATTTTTCGTCTTTAATGAACTCAACGTCATCTCATTCGTCAACTCTATATGATAATAATTTCCCTTAAGCATAAGTTCTATTACAAGTTATAGAGTTTATATATTCTCTCATTCTTTTTTACTTGCAATTCGGGAGTTAGTCCTTGCCTTATTTAATTTATAAAGAATACATAAATCGAATAAGAAATCGAAAGAATTCACTGTCAATTCAAATGAAGAAAAAAATCTTGTTTTTGAAAGGATATCAATTGCTAAGATTTGAAGAGAAAATTCTGACTTTTCATGAATACACGAAAGAGCACTTCGAGTTATGAATATAATAGTAGGATTTCGAAACCAAAGAACGTCCTATCTATACAAATCGAAATATTTTGAAAAAAAAAAGAATCTTTTTTTCAAAATATTTAAATCGGTACACGAAATAAATAAGGACAATTCTGAAGCTTTTTGTGCAATTTCATTTCTAGTTAAGTCCAATTGTCGTCAGTACAAAAGTGGTACACCCAAAAACCTAGCTATTTCAGCAGCTTTATCTGCAATTTGTTGTGGAATCAAATTATCTTCAATACGAGTCAAGGGAATAAACCCCTGCTCTATGGTTTCCATATAAATAATACTCTCATAAGTAAGGGTACGAGTAAAAATACTCCCTTCTATAACTCCTGTTATTATTCGGATGGATTGAACCTCTTCCATAGGTACTTCAAGAATAATACGACGATTTTTTCCAGGAAATCCCCAACGCAAAAAAAGAACTTTTTTATTTTTTTTATCGAAGCGATCATAACCACTACCTACATCCCAAATAACAATGACCCACAAATATAAACTAATAAGGAGACCCGCTATTCCATAGAAAAACAGCGTGATCCCTTGTGGAATAAATGGAAAATAAATAGAATCCGGAATAAATGGAAAATCACTAATTTCCTTATAAAAAAAGAACAAATCCATACCAATATAACTGAAAATTGCAAGCAATAACAACCCCAATGAACCTAATAAAATGATAAAAGCCCAAAAGAAATTACTTCTTTTTCGAGTCTCTGGTACATAATAGACCAGTAAATCGGGTGATTTCACTATTACGAATATACTCACTCCCACCTTACCTACCCTACATGGGTGTTTTTTTTAATTTAAATAAAAATAAATCCTTATTTAAACTAATCATTATTCAAACGAAACTCAATTTCCGCTTTCTTTGTTTCTAAAGTAACTTGTCACTATTTTAATGTAAACCTTTAGGATAAATTCATCGAATTGCTTCCAGATCTAAAAAAAGTATATGAGATTTGTCCCTACTTACCTTATCTAAAAAATTTTGTTTTTTTGAATATAAAGAAATAAAGACGCCATTGCAATTGCCGGAAAAACTAGGCCCACTAAAGGAACAAAAATGGAAGGAAAGTTTATCATAAAACGGGTACCTCGATTTACTATTTGTACCTTAAAAATATTAAATATTATTGTTATTTTATATTTTTCTTCTTATTTATATTGTTATAAAGATAGTATATAATCACTAGAATTACTATATGGTTAGTATAAGTATATAGGAATTAGAGTGATTATAGCTAATCCAAAATATCTATATATATATAGATATAGATAGATATGGACATATTATATAATTAGCTATATATGTTGAACTAAATAAAGGGATTTATTTCATTTCACCTTCCATTTCTAAAAGAAACAAACATATGTATCATAATACACCCTTTTATTATTCTTTTAATACTTTGATCCTGTATGTTTTAATTTTTTCTTTTTTCATAATTTCTTTTCTTTGACTGAAAAATAAGAATTTTTTGCTTTTCTTTGCTATGCCTTATTTTTCAGTCAAAGAAAAGAAATTATGGAATTGAAATAACTCACTCAGAACTCCCTTTAAAAGAGAACGCGGTACGATTGAATCGAATAAGCCCTTATGGAATAAATATTCAGCTGCTTGTGAACCTTCGGGTATTGCCTTCTTCAATGTTTGTTCAATTACTCTTTTACCCGCAAATGCAATATAAGTATTTGGTTCCGCAATAATGATATCCCCCAACATGCCAAAACTAGCTGTCACCCCGCCAGTAGTAGGAGATGTAAGTATCGATACATAGAATAACTTTTTATTTGTTTGATAATCATATAAAGCAGAAGAGATTTTAGCCATTTGCATCAAGCTCAAACTTCCTTCTTGCATACGCGCCCCTCCAGACGCACATACCAGAATAAGAGGTAAAAGTTGATTGGTAGCATATTCTATCAAACGGGTGATTTTCTCACCTACTGTGGATCCCATACTCCCTCCCATAAACTGAAAATCCATAATTCCAATTGCTACAGGAATACCATTTAGTTGACCTGTACCTGTTTGAACAGCCTCAGTTAATCCCGTTTTTCTTTGATAAGAATCAATACGATCTTTATAAGGTTCCTCTTCTGAATGAAATTCAATGGGATCCTGAGAAACCATGTCTTCATCCAGAGGATTCCAAGTACCCGGATCAATCGAAAGTTCGATTCTATCAGAACTGCTCATTTTCAAATGATATCCACAGTATTCACAAATATAAATTTTGGATTTAAAAATTTTTTTATAATTTAATCCATAACAATTTTCGCATTCAATCCACAAATTCTTATATTCTTTACTTTCATCGAGATTATTAGAACTTTTACCTTTATTAGAACTTTTACCTCTCGTAGAATCATTATCATTTGTATCATTCGTGATAGTTATTATACTAGAACTCGAATTCTCATTTTCACTACAATTTCTGCCCTTACCAAAAATATAACTATAAAAATAACTTTCATTGTATTTCTCACTATCACCTAAAATGAAACTATCAATACAGATTTGAGAATCAAGATAACTATCAATGCAACTATTAATGTTATTATTCCAACGAAATTTAGTATCATACATGTAATGATCGTCATCATTCTTAGAAACATTATTCAGATAGCTAGAAAAAAAACATTCCTGTTCACTTAAAAAAGAATCATCATTGCCAATATCCAAAGTTTTCTTTTTTTTAATATTTAAAAATATGGAATAATTTTTCCTCTTATTATCCCTAAGTATAAAAGTTTTATCAGATAGGAAATTCTGCATCTTACTTACACTTACTAAATAATCCAAATAACTGTAACTAGCATTGTCACTATCATTCCAACTATGAACTTTTTTATCCATATTAGTTAAAATTTGGGGGTCTTCACTTACATAAGTATTTTGAATAGGACCAAGACTATCCATTGATTCACGAAATTCACACCTGTATTCTAACTTCTTATAAAACAATATAGAATTGAACCAACATTTTTCCATAGAGTTTTTTCCTCTATAACTCTATAAAATATATATATATAATAGATGTATAGTCATAATAGATGTATAGTCATTGGATGAAAAATAAAATAAATATTCCATTTTTAATATTCTATCTCATTCTTTACTATCAAAAAAGTATATAAATCAAACAACTAGGATTCGTAACTGATAATAATAAAGAGCGGGTCGTAAAATAAATGCTAATAAAATAAAAATAAGATAAAATATTAAAAAAATTATTTTTTATAATTAAAAAAAAAACCTCATTGGGGGTAATGTATTTCTAAGTCCAATTACTTACTTCACTTAGTAATTATTATTTCTATTTTTCCTATATTCTATCTTTGATCTGTATCCATTTGTTCATTTTGTTTTGATTTACATTCTATATAAACAACAAGAAAAAAAAGATTAGGTATGAATATAACAAAAGAGCGGGGGGATAAAAGATAAAAAAGAAAAGCGTTTTTTAAATCTATATACAAGTCATCCACACCCCTCTTTTTTTTATTTCATTAATTGAATTTCGTTTGTTGATTCGAGCTAAGTTCCATAAAAACACCTGCCTTTTTTGAAATATCCTGAACAGTTCCTGTAGGTTGAGCGCCTTGTTCAAGGAAATATAGAATAACAGGAATATTTAAATAAGTTTGATTCTTTATTGGATCATAATAACCCACTTTCCGAAGATCTCGCCCCTCTCTTCGGGATCGAACATCGATTGCAACGATTCGATAAACGGCTCATTGGGATAGATATAGATGAATAATGCACCCCCCCTAGAAACGTATAAGAAGTTTTATCCTCGTACGGCTCGAGGAAATATAAAATTATATCTATGTATAAAATTATGATGTCAATCAATAAAATCATCAAATCAATTAAACTATGACTTAAGTATTTTTCTTTAGGAAAAAGAAAAAAACAACTCCTCATATTTGTAACCCCATAACTCAAATTGGATAATTATCAAATAACTAAAACGAAAACAAAGCCTTTAGCTATTTAGCTATTTCATTTATTGAGTGGTCTCTACCCCCTTTTCTTGCCCGTGTTTCGTTTCTTTAGAATCTTTTTTTTTCGAATAGAATGGATGAGACAATTTGAAAATGGTATTTACTTGTTCCATGATCTGTTAGCTTTTATTTGAATCATTGGGTTTAGACATTACTTCGGGAATCTTAAATCTTTTCAAAAATGGCAGCAACATACCATTTTTCTTTCTCTGAAAGAATCATACAAAAGGTTAATTCCCGCGGATAAACTTTTGATCTAAATAGTTTTACTAATTCCAACCATTTTTTTTTTGAACCTTGCTCAAATTGGATCCTTTCGATTTTTCTATCAAAAATGGACTTACGAAGTTGTTGTAACTTATTAATTTTCACTAACCTTAGATACTTGCCCCTGAGAAATGAAAAACTCGAGCTCCATCATGTACTATTTACATCATCAACCCCTTCCCGCCCCCAAAACAATAAGTTCTAGTGGAACAGAACAAATCAAATGATGTCGAGCCAAGAGCATATTGATTTCTATATACTAGAAACAAAATGGCGGATGTAAGAATCCACAGCTAATCTAATCAAGTCTTTCAAGTCGCACGTTGCTTTTTACCACATCGTTTCAAACGAAGTTTTACCATAACATTCCTTTAGCTTGGATCCAGTATGTAATTGATTCAATTATATGGAATCGTGAATAGTCATTGATTCAATCGATACATAATAATCGATCCTTTTTACGTCTCGGTTTTTCTTCTATAATAACGAAAACTTTTTTTTAAATCAACACGCAAAAAAATGAAAATTAACTCGATATTGTATCAATCCATTTTAGACTCTATTTTTAAAATTTGTAAAGTACAAAAATTGGGAATTTCTTGAAAAAAAAAAATAGAAAAAAAAATTAATTATATATATATATAATATATATCTATAGTTATATAGAGTTACATAGATAGATAGTTATCCACAATATATAGTTATCTACAATGATTACATTTAAAAGAAAGGAAAAAACTCGACTTGTTTTTAAATTTACATTTTCGACAGCAAGTCGATTTAAATTAGAAACGAATAATTCAAAAATAAAGGGGGGGATAATATTTATCCTGATATCCAATTTGTATTCAAATATGATATACATCATGAATGGATATCATCTGGGACGGAAGGATTCGAACCTCCGAATAGCGGGACCAAAACCCGTTGCCTTACCGCTTGGCCACGCCCCATTTTCGATTTGACACTAATAAACACTATTATTGATATTGGTTTTTCGTCAATTCCAGTTCAAAAATTTCTATCGAAAAATTTGTTGTTAGGATTTTGATATGCGTATATCTATCTATATATATATATAGCATAAAACTAAATTTATTGATCATTACATAAAATTCAATTAAGATATTGTATAGAAGATTTCTTCTATTTTTGATTTCAGAATAAAAAGATTTTGAACTTATCCAGTTCAAATCAAAGAAGTATTTTGGAACATCTTATCTTATTTGATTCTTTTTTTTTTAGTTTTATTCATATCATAAATGAATATTAATTGTAATTGATTTTATTTATTGTATTTTTTTTTTCATTTTTAATTTAATATATATATATATTATATATAATACAAAAAAATACAATAAAAATGAAAATTCTAATATAATAATAATAAAAAAAATAAATAAATTTTATTTTCTTAAAGAACAAAATGTTTGTTATGCTTAATATCTTTAGTGTGGTCTGTATTTATATTCACTCCGTACTTTATTCAAGTAGTTTTTTCTCGGCGAAATTGCCCGAAGCCTATGCTTTCTTGAATCCAATTGTAGATATTATGCCAGTAATACCTGTACTTTTTTTTCTCTTAGCTTTTGTTTGGCAAGCTGCTGTAAGTTTTCGATGAGATCTTTAATTTGAGTAATGTCTTAAAAAAAATTCAGAATTTATTAGAAAACTAAAATTCGAACATTTTCACAATTTTTAAGATCAGATAAGTCTTACAGTGTGAATTCTCAATTTCAATATTCAAATTTTTTTGTATATACAAAAAAAAATATGGACCATCTCATCATCTACATTTTTTAATTGAGAAATCCTAATCCTATTATTCGATTGGAACCCACCACCAATATCATACCTCGATTGCAGATATGAAAGAGTATTTTTGATAATCGGAATTATTGAGAAATTGGAATCAAGGCTCGACTCTTACTACAAATCCAATCCATTACTACAAATCCAATCCATTTCCGAAACGCATATATACTCGCATATATACTTTAAGTATATATATATCCTCAGAATCACTTCATTTTTTAGAAACTTAGTATTTATTAAAAGAAACAAAATGTGTAATATAAGAGAATCTATTCTCTTTCTTTGTCGTTTTTAATTATCTTGGAGATTTTATAATGCTTACTCTAAAACTATTTGTTTACACGGTAGTGATATTCTTCGTTTCTCTTTTCATCTTCGGATTCTTATCTAACGATCCAGGACGTAACCCAGGACGAGAAGAATAAGAAAAAAATGGATTCTGTGTTTTTCTTGCTTGTACTGGATTTTAAAATATTTTCAGAATTTTATCTACTTTACATCTTTATCTTTAACTAGGAAATCAAAAATCAAACAAACAAGTAAAACAAACAAAGACGTTCCGAAAAAAATACCAAATCATCAACGGAAACGGAAAGAGAGGGATTCGAACCCTCGGTACAAAAATTTGTACAACGGATTAGCAATCCGACGCTTTAGTCCACTCAGCCATCTCTCCCCAATTGAAAAAATAGAATGACTTTGTTTATGTGATATAACATAAACAAGAAGAACAAAAAATGGAACTTAATAAAAAAGAGACTTCTTTATTATCTTATTTTTTATCTTATCTCTTTTTTGTATTTTATTTCTATATTCTTTCTATAAATTATTATATTATTTTATTCTATAACTATAAATTATTATATATTTTTATATTTTTGAGTTTTTATTTTTCTACAGTCAAAGAGCCCGGCCAGTACCTAGTCGGGCTCTTTTAATTCCCATGAATATTGAATAACAATGATTTATTTGAATGTATTTTATTTGAAAAAAAAAAATACTTGTAATTAAAACACGATCAAACAAAAATCAGAAATACACGGATTGATTCCTATGATATAAAACCAAAATAATGGATATCTAGATAGATATCTATATCTGTCAAAAAACACCTTTAGCAAAAACAAAATCCAAAAATGTAATTAAAACCCCGTCTCATTTCGTTAGGAGATCCTCTAATGAACCATGTGAATATTCTAATAATTAGAATATTACGCCCCTCTGTTTTCTTTCTTAATTATGTCTGATTGCTTTGTTCGACAAAAGATACAATAATTGTATTGTAGCGGGTATAGTTTAGTGGTAAAAGTGCGATTCGTTCCTTGGACCCTTTTATAGTTAAGGGATCCCCCATTTGATTAAAATCCTGATCAAAAACTTTATTTCTTACTTAAAGGGAATCCTTTATATCTCGAAACGAATAATTTGCGGTATAATATACATTATCGTAATTTGTATACAAGAAGAATCAATTCGAAATTGACAAATTGAGTTCTAAAATTATGAAACATAAGTTTTTGAAATTGGATCAATAATCCGAGTTTTTTGAGTATGAGTAAAGCATCTATGGAGAAAGATATAGAAAGTTTATTTCTAATCGTAACTAAATCTTCCATTTTTTGTATAGTAGAGATTGAAGCAAAATAGCTATTAAACGATTATTTTAGTTTACTAGAGACATCAACATATTTTTTTTAGCTCGACGGAAATTGTATTCTTTTCCTAAAGATTCTCTTAAATAGAAATAGAGAACGAAGTAACTAGAAAA